ATGTCTATATCATTCCGATAACCTTGCGGTTTACTATCGAAAGAGAATGAATCGACATTGGAGCCTCTCTCTACTCGAGAAAGCCAATGCTTATATGCCCTAATAGCCGCTTTCTCCGCCCCCGGCCCCATCCCTCGGCGAGAGTCTTCTCCTGTTATTAGATCTTCTAAGATAAGATCTACGGCCTTCGCCGGAGGTACTTCGAGCGTTATTCCAGGAAAGCGATGCTCCGCTTCTGCGAATTTCTCCTGAAGTCGAGGGATCGCAATAATTCGATTCTTTATTTCGGCGCAAGCTTCCCGCTCCCTCAGCGCAAGCTGACTTGCCACTTCAGTCTGCGTAATTCGCGGGTCATCTTCAGGGGCAGGACTCGAAGGTCTTTCGAATACTTCCACCCCTGCCCCTTGATTTGAAGTGGAATGGCTCGCCCCCGCACCCGAATGGGGACTTATTTCTTCCCCCGCTGGAGCAAGATTAGGAAACATGCGTGAAATTTCTGTTTCTGCCCCAGCAAACCAAGAATCCGTCGGTGAGCCAGAAGTAATAGGACCTCCGACCGACGGCTCAATAGGGCCAGGATTTGAAGTGGAAGGGCTCGACCCCTGTTGAACCGCCTTTGATTCGGGGGCGCTACTTCCCTCACTATCGAAGGGAAAATGGATGTACTGCTTCCAATTTCCCGACCCCGACCCCGAACCCGACTCCGAAACCACGCAAGTGCTCATACCCATAAACACTGTCAAGACATCAGCAAATAAAAAACCAATATTAGCATACAGAAAGATACGTATAGTATAGTAAAAAAGGGAGGCGACAAAAAAAAGGGATATATGGATTAAAAATACAACTCGAGGGCCATACATTCTATTCAAATGAAAATAATAAAGACGAAAAAGAAAGTTAAGGAATAACAGTAGGATCGAAAAAATGACGAGATGAATGAAATCTATAGAAAAATGAATTCCATTCTCTTCGATAAAACGAAAGCAAGAATGGCTCGCGAGGACAGCCATAAGAGTGATAGCTAACCGTAGTAAAGACATGGAATGCTAATGGGTAATGGGTACGAGCAGCGTAGTTGTTCGTATTTCATTTTCTTTTTCCCTTCTTAGAAAGCACTCACTGAGTTACTTACGGAATCTCCAAGAAAAGAGTCGTCCTGGAGTACAACGTTCGACTTGCATGTGTTAAGCATATAGCTAGCGTTCCTTCTGAGCCAGGATCAAACTCTTCTTTTGAGTATGATTGGGCCCTGCAGTGGTAGAACCTGGTGAACCAGGCGTACTACTTCCCATCCTCTCCCTCCCTTCCGGTCGAGCACTACGTTCCTTCTGTGGACCTTTCTTCTCTTAATGAGAAGATTTTTGCTACTTTCTTTAGAAAAGTTTATAAGATATTTCTCTCACTTACTTCTTTTTTTGGGGGTTTTACTCACTTTCTTCTTAGGAAAGAAGGAAGAAGACCATTTTTCTTATATACTATACGTCACCGGTCTACCTTGACAGGTTATAATCCTGCTAAAGATAGGAGTGGATATTGCACTTGCACAGCAGATATTTAAAACTGCGGTTGTAGATCAATAGCAGCGGATAGGACCAGAGCTTCTATTTACTCAACAAACAGCTCTGACTGTAACAGAAAAGACTTGCACCGGTTCTTCCACAGAAAGAGGCACTTTCATTAGCCCTCGGGCTGTGAACCATTGTCACTCGTTACGTAAAAAGTTAAGTATCCATATGTTAGCCAAGATCGGTAACTTTTAACAAAAGATTTTCGAGATACGAATTGAATACGAAGGAAGAAGCAATCGGAATAAATATGCACTCGATTCGGTCTTATTCATCGGAATAGACCAAGAACCAAGGAAGGGGATCTACACCAGAAAAGGAGTTTACGGCCGGTTCCCATATAGACACTTTAACTCACATTGCTTTTGGCAGTACTCTTCTTACTAAAGAAGAAGACGACTTACTGATCGCCATGGATGAGACGATTCAATCCGACAAGAATCCCTCTTCGATCGGAGATTACGTTGTTTTCACTCTTAAATCAAAAGGGGAGAGTTTGACTTCTCCTTCTTTCAAGCCAGGGAAATGAAATAAAAGAAGGGTTAGGAAGCTAGTAGCAAGACTGATTAGGACTCCTTTCTAGAACTAATATTTATTGCTTATAGCTCTTTCCTACCTTAATTAAAGTCTTAGATTGCACGGGAATCGGTGAAATAGAGACTTTAATTTCTACTTTACTAGTAGAGCAAGGCAAAAGAGTTATCCGCTGCCGGAGCTGTTTACAATGTTGTTGCCGAGCGTCAACATGGACAAGAATTTCCTGAGCAAGTGAAGGCTAAATAGGTTTCTAGAAAAAACAGGTATTCCACGATCCATAGAGTATTACCGGGTTATTTCACTCCTAAATCATTTTAGTCGGGGATTGCCGGGTATTCATAACACTGGTATAAAAAATTGACTATTGGGATCTCTGATGCTTAGTATTCCTGACT